ATATATATATATATATATATATATATATATATATATATATATATGTGTGTATATATACTCACTTTTTATATTTTAAGAGTTAATAAAAATAAATTTTTTTACTAATTTATGAAATTTTAATTACAGCAAAACTATATCACCCAAAACTTCTAAAATTTAAGTGACCTCGTGTGATACTAGTTTCCGCTTGGCGGACACACAGCAAAAAATATTTTTTTTTAGAAGAATTCCAGAAATTGAATACTAAACATACAAACAAAAAAAAATTCTATTTTTCTAAGCTCGCACCACTTTTTAAACGCAAATCTCAAAAAAAACCACAAAAAATCCACATAATTTTCCATCAATTTTTTTTGCTTGAAAATGCTATCAAAAAATTTTTACAACACACAAAGACTTTTAAACGCAAATCTCAAAAAAAAGATAAAAAATCCACATAAATTTTTGTTAAAAAAATTTAAACTAAAACAGTATCAAAAATTTTTACTGTCCTAAAGGAGTTTTCAAGCATGTCTTTATTATAAGCTAAAAATTTTAAACAAGCCACATTATGGAATAAAATACTTTATTTAAAATTTTTTTTAAAAAAATTAAGTTATTCACCTTAAAGCAATGCTGCTTCCCTAGCATCTTCAGTGCTATGCTCTAATATATAAGCTATTAAGATTATACAGCAACCATAATAATTAAAAGACTTAATAACATTAGCATAATAAAAAAATTGAACGTTTTAATTTGAATATTCTGATTATTTATTGAATATATACTTAAAACTTTAAAAGTACCCTGGCCTCCTAAAATTTCTAGTCATCCCTGATCAACCGATTTTATAATCTGGGTTCCTCTAAGTATAGATATTTTAGTAAGTGGCTGTGCAGAAATAAAGGCTAAAAATCATATACTAGAAAAAAACATCTTAATTTTATTTATAACTTTAGGGTAAAAATCATCCTCTCACAGTACAGCTGCTAAAAACAATCCCATTAAAATAACAAAAATAGTTAATATCTTATGGAAAAAAGGTAAAATAAATGGCTGTGGAGAAAAAAACAAGAATGTTGACTGTAGTAAAGAACCAGCTATAATTGCAGCTAAAGTTAAAATCCTAGTAGAATAATTTACATATGGATCCTTTTCCAACTTTCTGTGGAAAGGCTTATTTTTTATCTCCCTTCAAAGAGAACAAAAAGATAGACGAAAAGAGTAAGCAGCAGTTATGCCTGTAGCTAAAAAAATAAGTAAAATTATTAAGGTGTTAGTAGGACTAAAAAGCGATGTTTCCAAAATTAAATCTTTAGAATAAAATCCACTTAAAAATGGAGCTCCACATAAAGACAAATTTGCAATGTTTAAACAAGCTACAGAAACAGGAGCTTGCTTAGAAATTAGCCCTATGTACCGAATATCTTGATTGTTAAGGGAATTATGAATAATTATTCCAGCACATAAAAACAAAAGAGCTTTAAACAAAGCATGCGTATATAAATGATATAGTGAAAGATAAACTATTCCTATGGCTAAACTTATTATCATAACACCTAACTGACTCAAAGTTGATAAAGCAATAATTTTTTTAAGGTCGTTTTCATAATTGGCTCCAATTCCAGCCAACAAAAGAGTTAAAACTGAGATGAACAGTAACAAAAATCTAAATCTTTTAAACTGGGATAAAAAAGGATAAAATCGAATTAAAAGAAAAACACCAGCAGTTACCAGTGTTGATGAATGAACTAAAGCTGAAACTGGTGTAGGAGCTGCTATAGCAGCTGGTAGCCAGGCAGAAAAAGGAATTTGTGCTCTTTTAGTTATGGCTGCAATAGTGATTGTTAAAGCAACTGATGCAGCTAAATAAAAATCTCACATTAAATTAATTAATCAATGACCCTGAAGAACCAAAATCCCAATAGAAATCAGAATTATTACATCTCCAATACGATTTGCTAACACTGTTAACATCCCCGCACCCAAAGATTTTATATTTTGATAATAAATAACCAAGGCAAAAGATACAATACCTAATCCATCTCATCCAAGAAGCAAAGCCGGCAATCTTGGAATAAAAACCAGCAAATTTATAGACATTACAAAGAGCAAAACTAACCAAACAAAACGCTTTAAGAACGGATCACCAGCTATATAACTTGATGAAAATATCATTACACAACCAGAAATTAAACATACTACACCACTAAAACTAAGACTAATTATATCTAAAATTACACAAAACGAAATATTACAAGAACTAATTCTAATAATACTCCATTCCACTAGAATAGCAATATCATTTATTGCAAAGTAACAAGTAATTGGTAATAACCCCAAACTATAAAATAATAAAAAAAATGATCTAAAAGAAGAAAATTTTAATACTGAAAACATGGTTAAGTAAAAATATCTTTTATCCCCAGACCCACAAACTGGAATTTTTTTTAAACTAACTTAACTAAATTCAAAAAAATACATATTCACTTTTAATAATAAAAAAATTAGCCGGAATTCAATGTAAAATAAGCAATAAATACCTTGAAGATTTAAACTGATTCCTTCTTTTAATATACTTAGGACTTCCACCATGTTGTGTTGAAGTATATAAGTACATTCTATATAAAGCCGCTAAAAATCTTATAAGACCTAAAGAAAGCAAGAAATACTTAGAACTAAAAATTACAGAAGGAAAAATCATAATTTCTCCTAATAAATTAATACTTGGTGGAGCTGCTATATTAATAACACAAAAAAGGAATCATCATATTGCTAAGTTTGGAAAAATTAATAATATACCTTTCCTTAAAAACAATCTTCGTCTATGAGTTTTTTCGTAGGTATAGTTAGCTAAAGCAAACAATGCAGAAGAACAAAAACCATGGGAAATTATAAGAACTAAGCCTCCTCTTCACCCTCAAGAACAATTTGAGAAAACACCAGCTAACATCAAAGATATATGACCAACAGAAGAATAAGCAATTAAAGACTTAAAATCCACCTGCCGAAAACAGACAATCCTGGTTAAAACACCTCCTCAAATTGCCAAAGAAAAAATCATAACTCTCATTGAGCTTCTGTAAAAATTAAAATATTGGTATACTCGAAAAATTCCATAACCACCCAACTTTAATAGTACAGCAGCCAACACTATAGACCCTGCAACTGGTGCTTCTACATGAGCCTTAGGTAATCACAAATGCACAGAGAATATTGGTAGCTTTACTAAAAAAGCTGTAAAAATTAAAACAGTTAAAAAGTTATAAGATCAAAAAGCTATTGGATCTACCCTTTCCTTTCGAATACTCAGCATAACTGGGATAGCAAAAGAATTGTTTTTTACCCCTATTCAAAGAATAATTAGTAAAAGAGGTAGAGAAGCAGCAACAGTATAAATTATTATGTACATACCAGCCTGAAGACGTTCAGGTTGATATCCTCAACCAAGAATAATTAATAAAGTTGGGATTAACGAAGCTTCAAATAAAAAATAAAAATATAAAATGTTACTTAATCTAAAAGTAATAATTAAAATCAAATTTAAACCTAAAACAAAATTAACAAACATAAAAACCTTATTTCTAGCTTTTTTAACTCTATTTTGACTAGCAACCAATATTACTATTCTAATTCAAAAAGTTAAAACAACTAAAATTAATGATATAGAGTCTTGAGACAAAAAATAATTAATTAAGTCATAAGAAAAAATAGGAGAATATAAATAAAAAAAAGAAATCAAACTTAATAATGACAAAGATCAAATTTTTAAATATCAACCTAAGTTTTTACTCGGTACTAAAAATAAGACACCCGATGCTAAAATAATTCCTAACATTTTTGTGAAGAAAATCTAGAAACGTAATCATTTCCTCGTATCCGGATTATAGAAACTAAAATAGAAAGACCTAAACTAGCCTCGCATGCACCTAAAGTAATTAAAATTAATGCTATCTCTCCAGAGAAAGAAATATTATTTATTAAAGTAAACAAAAAAATAAATAACCTTATTGTAACAGCCTCTAACCTTAAAAGAATATTTAGCAGATGTTTATACTGTAAAGACAGCGTCACCAACGCCAAAAAAAACCTTAATATACTAATTAATGATAAATAAAATAATCTCATATCTTGCAACAATAATTTAAAAAAAATGTTGGTCTTGTAAGCCAAAAATGAATTATTATTCTTGTTGTTAAGCTACTGAGTGGTTTGAGCACTCTTAGTATGTTTTCAAGACAAACTATCCCAAGGATAATAGCTCTAAAAATCTAAAACTTTATCTCACAATTTTTGAATAAGCGGATTTAAAATAAAATAAGAAAAATACAACACTGTAAAAATTTGTCCAATTATTTCATATGGCATTTCCACCGGGCAAGCCCCAATTCAAGTTAAAATTCCAAAAATTCCAATAAAAAATCAGAATAGCACCTGATTAACTGGATAAAACGAAAGAGCTCGAAATTTTCCCTGATGTGTAAAAGGTAAAATAAATAGAATAGCTACAGCTGCTACAAGGGCTAAGACTCCTCCAAGCTTATTAGGAATTGATCGCAAAATCGCATATGCAAAGAGAAAATATCATTCCGGTTGAATATGTACAGGAGTAACTAAAGGATTAGCAGGAATAAAATTTTCAGGATCAGTTAACAATTGAGGAGAAAAAAGAACAAGAAAAGATAAGAAAAATAACAATACCACAAAACCCACAAGATCTTTAAAACTATAATAAGAATGAAAGGGTACTTTTTCCCCATCACTGTTTAATCCTAATGGATTATTTGAACCTGTTTCATGTAAAAAAAGCAAATGTAAAACAGTTAAAGCAGCAATACCAAAAGGCAACACAAAATGTAAAGTAAAGAATCGAGTTAAAGTAGCATTATCAACAGCAAATCCACCTCAAATTCATTCAACTAATATCTGACCTACATAAGGAATTGCAGATAACAAATTAGTAATTACAGTAGCCCCTCAAAAAGACATTTGACCCCAAGGAAGAACATAACCTAAAAAAGCTGTACCCATAGTTATAAATAACAAAATAACACCAATATTTCATGTGTGTATATACATATAAGACCCATAGTATATTCCACGACCAGCATGAAAATATAAACAAATAAAAAATCAACTAGCACCATTAGCATGCATTGCACGAAGAAATCACCCATAGTTTACATCACGAGTAATATGAACAACAGAACTAAAAGCCAAATCAACATGTGCAGTATAATGTATAGCTAAAAACAATCCAGTGACAATTTGAATTCCTAAACATAAACCCAGTAAGGAACCAAAGTTTCATCACACAGAAAGATTAGAAGGAGCAGGAAGATCAACTAACGCACCATTAACTACTTTTAAAACAGGATGAACTTTTCGAATTGGAAAACGCATAACTATAACTAATTTTTAAAAGGACGTAATGAAGATTGTTGATAAAAGCAAATCTTTACAACCACAACTAAATTAACAAGTAAAATAATTCCTAAAGCAATCAAAATAGAAACATAATATGGGGACACAAGCTCAATCCCATAATTTTTAATACTCTTAGCCTCGAGCCAAAAATTTAAATCAGAAATATTAACTAGATCTAAAAACGTATAATTATATAAAAAAAATAAACAAGGAATAAAAATGGCCACAGAAACTAATACTGCATTCAGCCCTAAAAACATTATATTAGGGGATAAAGCAGCAACATAGGCAAACATAACAAGCAAGCCTCCTACGTAAATTAAAAACAAAATATATGCGTATCACCTAGACAATAATATCCCAGTTAAACAACAAAATAAAAGACTTAATACTATAATCACCAGCCCCAACCTTAGCGGTTGAGCTATTAAAGGAAGCAAAAAAATTGAAGAAAATCTTAAAGCCATTAAAATCAATGATGTCATTTCAGAATGTAGGTCTACACCTAATCTTTAGTTTCCAATACTAATATTTTTTTAAACTACTATTCTGCTAATAATATAAATAGTAAGAAAAACAGAAAATAAACAATAATATTGATAAAGAAACAGGTAAAAATCTTTTTCATGTCAGTGATATTAGTAAATCGTATCGAAAACGAGGGTAACTAGCACGCACTCAAATAAAAACAAAAGCAAAAAAAAGAATCTTTATAACAAAAACTAAATCACTCATACCTAAAAAAAAAGAACCGCCTCCTAAAAATAATACAGCAGAAAATAAACTTATAACTAAAATATTTGCATATTCAGCTAAAAAAATTAAAGCAAACCCAGCAGAGCCATACTCAATGTTAAACCCAGAAACTAATTCCGATTCCCCTTCAGCAAAATCAAACGGAGCACGATTAGTCTCTGCAATACAAGTAACAAATCATATAAAAAAAATAGGCAATATTATAAAGCCGAACCAAACACTTAATTGTCCTTCATTTAATTCAACAAAATTAAAACTACCTAAAATAAATAGAGGAAATAACAAAATCAAAGCCATTCTTACCTCATATGAAATAGTCTGAGCAATAGCACGTAACCTCCCTAAAAGAGCATATTTAGAGTTAGACGCCCAACCAGCCAACAAAGTACCATAAACATTTAATCTTGACACACATAAAAAAAATAAAATTCCTCATTTAAAATAACCACAAGCAGATAGTCTTGGGTACAACTGCCATAACAATAAAGCCAAAATAAAACTAAAAACAGGAGCTATAAAATACGGAGAATAATTAGCTATTCTAGGCTTGGCAATCTCTTTAGTTAATAGTTTAGCAGCATCAGCCAATGGCTGTGGTAATCCAGAAATTCCAACTTTATTAGGTCCCTTACGAATCTGAATATAGGAAAGACCCTTACGCTCTAAAAGAGTAAAAAAAGCGACCGCTAACAAAATACAAATATACGTAAACAAACAAGAAATCAACGACAAGTACATTATAAAGAAAAGAATTTCAATCTTTATATTTAGGTCCTAAACCTAATGCATATTTTCTGCCATCTTTATTATAAAGAAAAGAATTTAAATCTTTATATTTAGAGCTTAAATCTAATGCACTTTTCTGCCATCTTTATAACAAAAATTTAAATTACATTATACTAATTCTTTTTAATATCTAATATTTTAAATTGGTCCTTTCGTACTAAAATTAAACTTTAATAATTGAAGATAGAAACTGACCTGGCTCACGCCGGTCTGAACTCAGATCATGTAGGATATTAATGGTCGAACAGACCAACCATTGAAGACTTCTGCACCTTTCAGGAAATCCTAGTCCAACATCGAGGTCACAAACCTTTTTTTCGATAAGAACTCTCAAAAAAGATTATGCTGTTATCCCTACGGTAACTATTTCTTTTAATCAATCTATTGGATCATAACCTAAATGTATTATAAAACAAAAGAAGCTTTATTTGTTCCTTAGTCGCCCCAACCAAAAATTATTATATAAAACTGATTTTTACCACATTATTTATACAATTTATTTTAAGCTCGATAGGGTCTTCTTGTCTTTCAATTTTATATAGGCTTCTGCACCTAAACAACAAATTCTATTAATTTTTATAGAGACAGTTTTGCTCTTGTCAAACCATTCATACTAGCCCTCAATTATAGGGCAAATGATTATGCTACCTTTGCACAGTCAGGGTACTGCGGCCGTTAAATTATTCACTGGGCAGGCTCGACTCTTTATAAACAATATTCAAAGAGCGATGTTTTTGATAAACAGGCAGAGCAAATATTTGCCAAGTTCCTTTAAAAAATTTACTTAAAATAGAAATGTCTAACTATGATATTAAATTTATCACAACTTACATTTTAATTAATACTCATTTTAGCATACAAAAAACTAAAAAAATTTTATAGATTTTTTCCATCACAATAAAAATAACAATTATAAAACATAATATTAGTAATTTATAACAAACTTTATATTTTAGCTAACTTCAAGCCTAAATTCCATAATAAAATTTATTTATTGATAAACACTACTCTCAAGGTTATCCTTGAAAGTCTACAAATTTATAATACTAAATTATAAAATATATAACTTAAATTAATTAAATTAAGTACTTCTATACCTTTATGGAAAAACTAGCTATCATTCAATACGAATAAAATCTAATTTCTATTTTATATTTTTAATACAGATTTTGCCACATCTAGAATTATTTTACTAAAATAAAACATAAAATAGCTCATATGAATTTCGAGAAATTATATTTATAATAAAATCTAGCTAAACCATGATGCAAAAGGTACACTGAAAACAATTGCTTTTTTAAAATTAAATTAAATTCCTTCTCAGTACTTAAAAATTTATTCTTATATAAAACTTCAATCGCCTTTACTATATGATTTAATGTTTTTATAAAATCAACAAAATTTATTAAAATAAATACAAATTTTATTTAAGATAACTCAAACATTAAGTATCTTTCCAGTGTAAGTGGAACACATTAACTTATGCTATATCTTATTCCTCTAGAGACAACTTCCGTTACCCCTACTGTGTTACGACTTATCTCATTTTCCAACGAGAGCGACGGGCGATGTGTGCACGTTCCAGAGCTAGATTCAAAAAATCTTTATAATAATTTATTTACTTTCAAGTCCTCCTTCAATAAATATTTTCTACATTTATTCCGTAATTATAAATCTTAATTGTAACCCATTCTCTCCTTTTTATTAGCTGTACCTTGATCTGACGTCAAAACTTAAAATTTTATTGCTAACTTCTACTTTCTTAAAAATTAACTGAAGACAACGGTATACATACTGAATGCAAAAAAAGGTAAGGTATAACGTGGATTATCGTTTATGAAACAGGTTCCCCTGAATAGTCTAGAACACCGCCAAGCTCTTTGGGTTTTAAACTAAATTATTCGTAGTACCCAGGTATTTATATTTTACTAAAAAGAATAATAGGGTATCTAATCCTAGTCTCTATCTAAATTTTAATAGGTTCAATATAGTATTTTTATTAGAATTCAATTTTTATGTATAAATTTTACCTTTTAATAAAAATTTATAAAAACTATATATTATTTAACTATCTTTTTAACCATATAATATAATTTAACTTTTTGGTATAACCGCGGATGCTGGCACCAAATTTACCAAGTTTTATCTAGCTAACCTAAATCAAATTTTCATTTTTATTTAAAATTTTTCACTGGTGTATAGTGGAACAAATCAAGACATTATATTACTAATAATATCCAAAACAAAACTATCTAGTAAATATTAAACTTACTATTAAATCTTGTTTAATCTCACCTATATCAAAAAAAACCATGTATATAATTTACTAACACTATATAAACTAAGCCAGAGCCAAACATTATTATGTTAATATAAAAAAATGATTACTAAAAATATTAAATTATTTTTAATCAATTAATATATATAATATAGGTTTCTATGGTGTTTTCAGCACATTAGATTTTCATTCTAAAGGAATAAATAAAAATTTATTAGAAATAATTTCTTGAGTATGATAAGTACATTTGCCTTCCAAGCAAAAAGATTAATTAATATTAAAAGAAATATTACAAGCAGTGTTAGAGCACGAAGAATTTTGATTTCTTAAGAAAGGATTTTCCCTTCTAGTAAATTTCCCCAATAACTGCTACATAATCACTTAGATTTAATCTATACTTTAGTGATTTAATTAAAGGTTTTAAGTTAAGTTAAACTACAAGCCTTCAAAGCTTATTATAAAAATTAAGATTTTTAAACCTTGGCCCGCTATAGTTTAATCAAAAACATCAAATTGCAAACTTGGGGTTGAATTCACATTCTAGCGCGTTAAATATGTTGGTGGCCGAGTTAAAGCAATAGACTGTAGATCTACTTACGGAATTTATTTTCCCCAACAAATGTAAAATAAGCTAAATTATAAGCTGTTGGGTTCATACCCCAAAAATGAGATTATCTCTTTTACAACCACTTAAAATATATTATTTTTTAACTAAACTAATGAGGGTGTTCATCAGAATACAGAGTAATTAACAAACAAAAAATATAAGCCTGAATTATACTAATACCAAATTCAAAAATTGTATAAAAAACTTGAATTGAAATTAATAAAATTATAGAAAAAATAGATGAAACAAAAAACCTAGCAGTTAAATAATTTCCAATCAAAGTTAGTACAATATGGCCAGCCCTTATATTAGCAGTTAATCGAACAGACAGAGTAATTGGACGAACAAGAATACTCACAGTCTCAATAATAACTAAAAATGGATTTAAAGGAGCTGGAGCTCCTATAGGTAATAATCCAGCGACAACAGAACTAGGATTATAAAACACAGCAGAGACAATTAACGACAACCATAAAGGCAAACCTAGTGAAAGAGAAACAGCCAAATGACTCGTGTTTCTAAAAACGTATGGAATTAACCCACTTAAATTCATAAAAATTAAAAAGACAAATAAAGCACCAACAATATTTATAAAACCACCTAATCTTAATCCAAAAGAACGAAAAATTTGAGATGTAACAGTTTCTTTAAACAACTTTAAAACCACATCGTAACGGGGTGCTCTTACCCAGTAGGAAGAGCTAAAAATTATAATTGTTGATAAAGAAAAAAATCACATTAAAACATATAAAGACATAAAAACTTGATTATTATCATCAAAAGAAGAAAAAATATCTACAAGCATTCTTATTTATCAATTTCATTTATTTTCTTCTACCAGAGATTTTTTAGAACTTTCTGTGGCAAAATAAATTTTTTTTGATCATCAAATCATAATAGAAACAGAAAAAACAGCAACTCAAAAAAGGACAAAAAGAAAAATTCAATTAAGAGGAGATAATTGAGGCATTAGAAAATACTGAATTATCAGTTACTTCAGACTGACAATCTAAAATTATATATTAACTAATTTTCTACTCAGAGACATTAACTACCCAGCTCATAAAATTTTCTAGAGGGACAGCCTCAACAACAATAGGCATAAAAGAATGATTAGCTCCACAAATCTCAGAGCATTGTCCATAGAATACCCCAGGATATTTAACAAAAAAACTCAACTGATTTAAACGACCAGGAATAGCATCTGCTTTAACTCCAAGACTTGGAACAGCCCAAGAATGAATTACATCTGCAGATGTAACAAGAACACGAATGTCAGTACAAGTCGGTACAACAACACGATGATCTACCTCTAATAGACGAAAATCACCACTAGCTAAATCATCAGTAGGAATTATATATGAATCAAATTCAATATCCAAAAAATCTGAATATTCATAACTTCAGTATCATTGATGACCAATACTTTTTACTGTTAAATTACAATCCCCAACCTCATCAAGTAAGTATAGTAATCGTAAAGAAGGCAAAGCTAAAAAAATTAAAATTACAGCAGGAATAATTGTTCAAATTGTTTCAATTTCTTGACCTTCTACTAAAGATCGACAAGAAAATTTATTTAATATTAAAGAAAAAGCAGCATAACCAACTAAACTAATAATTATAACTAAAATTATTATAGCATGATCATGAAAAAAAATTAATTCTTCCATTAATGGTGAAGCCGCATCTTGAAACCCTAATTGTCCTCATAGACTCATATCTTATTAGTTAGTTAGATACTAAAGCACCAGTTTCAGGAGCATTATGGAAATCAGAAGGTAAAATATTATCTCACTCTAAAGCAGTTCTCAGATGAGTACTTCAAACAACCTTTCGTTGAGAAACCAAAGCTTCTCAAACAATTACTATAAAGTATAAAACAGCAACAAAAGAAATCATTGAACCAATAGATGAAACAACATTTCATTTTGTGTAGCAATCTGGATAATCAGAATATCGTCGAGGTATCCCACTCAATCCTAAAAAATGCTGAGGAAAAAAAGTTACATTAACCCCAACAAACATAATAAAAAAATGAGCCTTAGTTCATCGACTATGCATAGTAACTCCAGTTAATAATGGGAATCAGTAATTAAAAGCACCAAACAAGGCAAAGACAGCACCCATAGAAAGTACATAATGAAAATGAGCAACAACATAGTAAGTATCATGTAGCATGATATCTAATGAAGAATTAGATAAAACAATTCCAGTTAAACCACCAACTGTGAATAAGAAAATAAATCCTAAAGCTCACAACATAGGTGTTTCATACTTAATCTTAGCACCATGAATAGTAGCTAATCAACTAAACACTTTAATCCCAGTAGGAACCGCAATGATTATTGTAGCAGCTGTAAAATAAGCTCGAGTATCTACATCCATACCTACAGTAAATATATGATGAGCCCAAACAATAAAACCTAATACACCAATAGCTAATATAGCATAAATTATACCTAAAGTACCGAAAGTCTCTTTCTTAGAAGAATAATGACTAACAATATGAGAAATCATTCCAAAACCTGGTAGAATAAGAATATAAACTTCAGGATGACCAAAAAATCAAAATAAATGCTGATAAAGAATAGGATCACCACCCCCTGCTGGATCAAAAAATGCAGTATTAAAATTTCGATCCGTTAAAAGCATAGTAATAGCACCAGCTAATACAGGTAAAGACAATAAAAGTAAAACTGCAGTAATTTTTACTGATCAAACAAACAATGGCAATCGCTCAAATTGCATTCCACGTCAACGTATATTAATAATTGTTGTAATAAAATTTACAGCACCTAAAATAGAAGAAACACCAGCTAAATGTAAAGAAAAAATAGCTAAGTCTACAGAACCACCGGCGTGAGCTAAATTCCCTGCTAAAGGAGGATAGACAGTTCATCCAGTACCAGCTCCACTTTCTACTGCAGCAGAAGAAAGAAGCAACAATAAAGCAGGAGGAAGTAACCAAAAACTCATGTTATTAAGCCGAGGAAATGCCATATCTGGAGCACCTAGCATTAAAGGAACCAACCAGTTTCCAAATCCACCAATTATCATTGGCATAACAAGAAAAAAAATTATAACAAAAGCATGAGCCGTAACAATCACATTATAAAGCTGATCATCACCTAACAAAGCTCCAGGCTGCCCAAGTTCAGCACGAATAAGTAAACTTAACGCAGTACCAACTAGACCAGATCATATTCCAAATAAAATATATAAAGTTCCAATATCCTTATGATTAGTTGAAAATAATCAACGCATACACTATACAAATCAAATCTGTTCTGATCAAAAAAATACCACCAAATAAATTTAACAGCACATTTCCAGCCAACAAAATATTATTTTTATCACTACTAAAGAAAACTAAATTTTTATTTTTATAAGAAACAAAAAAAACAGAAAAAAATAAACTCAAATAGTAAAACAAACTTATTAAAGAACCTAAAATTAATAAAAAAACAAAACACCATAATACATTTCTAACACTTACACTTATTACAACCCACTTAGAAATAAATCCAAGCATTGGAGGAAGACCACCCAAAGAAAGTAATATAACCAGTAAACTTATAATATTAAAATTCTCAACAAATTTATTCAAGTTTTTTATAGTATCAAAATTAGCATATCATAAATTTATAAATAATCCAATAGAAATTCTAATATAAATAGCTAAATATACTTTTATTGCCCAACTCCTGCATAAACAAACAAAAACAATTCATCCTAAATGACCAATAGATGAATAAGCAAGAAGAGAACGTAACTGAGTCTGATTTATACCACCTAAACCACCAATCAAAGCCGAACCAACTCTTAATAAACAAAAAATCAATCCTAAAATATAATTTATATCTTCCAGTAAAAGAACACACAATAAAAAAAGTGGTGCAATTTTTTGTCATGTAGCTAATATAAGACAAGACATTCAAGAAAGACCAGCCATCACACCAGGTAATCAAAAATGAAATGGAAACAGCCCTATTTTAATAAATAAACCACAAAATAAAAAAATAGACCCTAACATAATATTTTTAATATCAAAAATCTCTCAAGTAAATAATAAATTGTACATTATCAAACTTCCAAATATCAAAAAACTTGATCCTATAGCCTGAACAATAAAATACTTTACAGCAGATTCTCTTTCAGATATTTTTTTTTGATAAACCAATAATGGTAAAAAACCAATTAAATTAACTTCCAACCCAGCCCAGATACCTAACCAATATGGAGAAGAAATTGAAAAAAAAGTGCCAAACACCATAATTAAAAAAAATATTAATCCAAAAGGTAAACTAGAAAACATAAGAAAAAGGATAAAATCGAATTACCCAAAACAGAGTTAGCAGCTCTATTTTACTCCAAGTTTTTCTACTGAGCCCAATCTAAAGATCCTTCATTTCACTCATGAAACAATCCAACAATTAAAATTAATAAAAATAATGAAATACCAATTAACAAATTTATGCTAAAAATTCTTAATAATGAAACTAAAGCAGGAAGCAATAACACAATTTCAACATCAAAAATAAGAAAAATAATAGCTAACAAAAAAAATCGTAAAGAAAAAGGTAAACGTGCCGACTTAATTGGATCAAACCCACATTCAAAAGGAGAACTTTTTTCACGATCTTCCAAAGCACGCTTTGACAACACTCATCCTAAACTCATCACAACTACAGAAAGAATAATAGCAATTGTCCTTCTTAAAACTGTTCTTAACATTAACATTAGAGATACTATAATCCCATATTAATCAACATCAATGATTTCCGTTCATCCGGCGTAATGTTTCTAGATGAGTAATTAATTACAGTTCTCTAATTAACAGCTAGAAGCCGCTAGTTTGGCTTTCATCTAAGTATAAAAAAGGATTTACACCTATACCTTGCGGGCCGAAACCACATGCAAATATATACTGCTTTTTATACTGGCCTAAAAACCATAAGGTCTATTTTTTGAATGCAAATCAAATCTTTTATATTAAAGTATTAAGCCTCCTAAAGGTAAAAAATACCGTAATTAAATTAAAAGTCTAACACTTAAACTCAGTCATTTAGGAATAATAAATTTAGTAACCTCATCAATAAATTGACAAATATAAAAACAGTCAAACAACATCTACAAAATGTCAGTATCAAGCAGCAGCTTCAAACCCAAAATGATGGCCTACAGAAAAATGTTGTAATCATACACGTACAAGACAAACTAAAAGAAAAGAACTACCAATTAAAACATGAAGCCCATGGAATCCAGTAGCAACAAAAAAAGTTGATCCATACGCACCATCAGCAATAGTAAAAGATGCTTCGTAATACTCTATTCCCTGTAGAAACGTAAAATACACACCTAAAGCAACTGTAGCAACAAGTCCTTGTAAACCTCCAGCTCGATCTCCTTCCATTAATCTATGATGAGCTCAAGTCACAGTTACCCCAGATGCCAATAAAACACCTGTATTTAACAAAGGCACTTCAAAAGGATTTAACGGTATAATTCCAGTAGGAGGCCATACAGAACCTAATTCAGGTCTTGGAGCTAGTCTTCTATGAAAATAAGCCCAAAAGAAAGCAAAGAAAAAACAAACTTCGGAGACAATAAATAAAATTATTCCTCACCGAAGACCTTTAGAAACTTGCATAGTATGAAAACCTTGATAAGTTGATTCTCGAATAACATCTCGTCATCATTGAACCATAGTAACCAAAATCAAAACTATACCTAAAACTATAGTACTATATGAATATCCATGAAATCATCCTGCAAGACCTGAAGTTAAAAATAAAGCACCAGCTGAACCAGTCAAAGGTCAAGGACTGAATTCTACTAAATGAAAAGGATTTCGTCCCATAAATTATTTTAAAAATGAATAATATAAAACCAGCTTTTTTTTTTTTAGCTGGATTACTTGTGTGGAGCGAGAATAGTTATTTTTAGTTTTTTTCTTCGTGTGATAAAGAGCTTATGGTTATATAGATAACTATGCGAGTCTCCACAATATAAAAGAATTAATCAAACATTTGAA